CGAACACAATTGGAAATGACTCAATAATCCAAGGCCAGAATAGAATATTTGGAGGACTCTTCTGACCAAACAAAAAATATGTAATTGTCAGCAAAGTTGTTTTTTTTCAAATCAAAAATTTATTATTTTATATTGATAAATAGGTCATCATCTCAGCATTTGGCATTTATTTAAACAAAAATGTAATAAAAAAAAGAAAAAAGGATGAACCTTTTCCCAATACCAATAAAAGTGTCAAATCTTTTTATCGATATGAGTGTTATATATCGATAAATTTATAACTATTCCTTGTAAATGGAAAACCGTTTCCGTATTAACATAGTGGTAGAAAGAGTACCCTGCTGTGGGTGAACTTCAAACGGTTTAGCTTTAACCATGTTAATAGTTCCACATTGTTGGGTGCTAGAGAATCAAAGTATATTTACCAACGAATCACGAAATGCTATAGTTCTTCCATATTATTCTATAATTTATTCATTTATTCAGAAGTAATTCGCGAGATCATGCACCTTTCTTTACTAGTTATACCGAAAAGCGGTGCAGCTGGTTGAATCCAGTCTATTCTTGAAATAAACAACTCGCACACACCCCCTTTCCAAAAAATATCAATACACCAATCACTACACTTAGATTTATTGGATTTGTTGCTAAAATATCGGTATTCAATCCGAAACTCCCGGCAGATGGCCAGTGACCCAAGGAAACGAAAGAATCGGTTACATTTTTCATAGGATCTCCTCTTATAGATAGACTAAAAGAACAAAATTTTGGTTGTATTACTTGACCTATTTCCTATTTATAAATAGAAAATAGATTGAAAATATATTCCATTTCACAATGTATTTTTTTTTTCAATTGAGATTTCCAATAAGAATAAGACTTATTCGAATAGAATTAGGTACGGGGTTTTCGTGTAAATTGCGAAATACCTCGTCTATTTCCTAAAGAGCTTTCGTTGGACTAAGAAGGGGAAGGAAGAAAGCGAGTCGGTAACACTAATTCCTCATCCTCAAATCAGCCCTCCCCCCCCGTTTTTCTCACCGAATAAGTAATTGTAGGAGCGTAATCTTGGTATAATGCGAAAAGGCAAGCAGACAAGCGTCAAGTCCAAAGAAAAATACGTATGTATTTTTTCGTATTAGGATTAAACGAAAGGATTCGCAAATAAAAGAGCTAATGCTACAACCAACCCATAAATTGTTAAAGCTTCCATAAAAGCCAAACTAAGCAATAAAGTACCTCGTATTTTACCCTCTGCTTCGGGCTGTCTAGCAATACCTTCTACAGCTTGGCCTGCAGCAGTGCCTTGACCAACTCCCGGTCCAATAGAAGCAAGCCCTACAGCCAATCCAGCAGCAATAACGGAAGCGGCAGAAATAATTGGATTCATGATAAGTTCCTCGCACAAAAAAAAGAAATGGTTAATGATACAATCAACGAATAAATTATGACTTAATTATTCCATCAACTAAGATTCAGCCAGTCGAAGTCAGTAAGAACTCCGAAGTGAATAATATTCCATCAAATGATCAGAAAGGCTTTATCCGTTTTAGTTCCTATTTGTTGAGTTTTTCCTGAATCTATACAACTTGAGTTTATCACTTCCTTCTTTCTAACCATTCTTTGAATTCTTCGACCCTTTTTTTGATTCATTCTCATAAAGAAAAGAAACAAAAAACATAAAAAAAGACTTCTCTATTAAATTAATATTAAATAGTAATTAAATTAAAGTATTAAAGTAGGGCTTAATATTAGTTCATATATAACTAGTCAATATCTAATATCCAATATACATGTCTTTCTTCCATAACGTAAACCCAGTATTCTGCCTTAAATTTTATTGGATTGGATTCTAGAATCTTTTAGTCATTCGATTCCAGATACCTAGTTCGGCCTTTCTATACTAACCACTCCTCGCCCCCTTGCTATTTATTACTTTCTATTACTAAAACAACATACTTGTATGTTCCCTAAGTAAATTCTCTTGAAACATATATTTACTTTTTCTAAGAAAAAAGACTCTTTCGAAACTGAATTAATGATGACCCTCCATGGACTCGCCTATATAAGCTGCGGCTAAAGTTGCAAAAATAAGAGCCTGAATACCACTTGTAAATAATCCAAGAAACATGACAGGTATAGGAACTACTAAAGGTACTAAAGAAACAAGAACAACAACGACTAATTCATCGGCTAATATATTTCCGAAAAGTCGAAAACTAAGGGATAGGGGTTTTGTGAAATCTTCTAAGATGTTAATGGGTAAAAGAATTGGAGTTGGTTGAATGTATTTACTAAAATAACCCAACCCCTTTTTTGCAAGACCTGCATAGAAATAGGCTACTGACGTGAGTAAAGCTAAAGCTACGGTCGTATTTATATCATTCGTAGGTGCAGCTAACTCCCCATGAGGTAACTGTATTATTTTCCAAGGTAAAAGAGCCCCTGACCAATTAGAAACAAAAATAAATAGAAACATAGTTCCAATAAAGGGAACCCAAGGACGATATTCTTCTCCAATCTGAGTTTTGCTCACGTCTCGAATGAATTCAAGGACATATTCAAAGAAATTCTGACCGCCAGTCGGAATGGTTTGTGGATTCTGAACAGCTATGGCGGCTGAGCTTAATAAGATAGCAATTACAACCCAAGAAGTAATAAGTACTTGGCCGTGGACTTGGAAACCACCTATTTGCCAATAGAAATGTTGGCCGACTTCTACACCGGATATATCATATAATCCCTTTAGTGTATTGATTGAACATGATAGAACATTCATATTGTCCTCTGACAGAAATATAACCTTAAAAAAATATTATTTTGATTCAATCATTGCTTTCTCGACTTGTCTACTTCAATCGTATATAATACCAACTAATCACACCATATCCCCAGTTATTTTTATATCCTTTTTGATATTCAGGAATCCTAATCGAATCTACTCTATTTAATTCGAATTCAATTAGAGAGTTCACTAAAGTCATGCTTTTTGTATGAATCAAGGATTTCTGATATAGCTAGAACGACCTTCACAAATTGCGACTACTAATTTGGTGAGAATTAAGCGGATTGAAGCTATAGCGTCATCGTTCGCCGGAATCGAAATATCTGCAAGATCGGGGTCACAATTTGTATCGATTAAACAAATCGTTGGAATTCCCAAAGTAATACATTCTCGAAGGGCTGTATATTCTTCTTGCTGATCAACGATGATTACAATATCCGGTAACCCTGTCATATATTTAATCCCACCCAGATATGTTTGCAAATGAGATAATTGTCTCTTCAACATGGCTGCATCTCTCTTCGGAAGACTGGCCAGTCTTCCCGCCTTTTGTTCCATTCTCAAGTCTCTGAACTTATGAAGTCTCGTTTCTGTGGTGGACCAATTCGTTAACATACCCCCAAGCCATTTTTTATTAACATAATGACACCGAGCCCTTATTGCAGCCCATGCGACTAAATCGGCTGCTTTATTTTTTGTACCAACAATTAAAAATTGTTTTCCTTTACTTGCTGAATCAAAAAGTAAATCACAAGCTTCTGATAAAAAACGAGCAGTTCTAGTAAGATTTGTAATATGAATACCTTTACGCTTTGCAGAGATATAGGGTGACATTCTAGGATTCCATTTCCTAGTACCATGGCCAAAATGAACTCCCGCTTCCATCATCTCTTCCAAATTGATGTTCCAATATCTTCTTGTCATTTCTACTCACACTTTCTCTTTTTTTTTAAGAGATGAGGTATCCCGAAATAAATAATTGTTCCGACGGAACCTTCTCTTCGGCGGCGAATTGGCCATTGATATTGATACACAATTCAAACCAAACCATTAATTCCTTTCTATTCTTTATTTAAGAAAAAAAAAGAAACTACATACCCATAGGAAATACAGAACAGATAAATCGGAGGAAGCCGTTCTTAAATTAGCTAAACTAGAGTTTTGGTGTAGCATTGAAATTTTGTTTAAGCACAAGAATTAAATAATTCTCTGTGGTAAAACAAAATATCGTTCATTTCATCCTCGAATCGATTCTTCTTTTTGTTGTTCAAAGGAATGTTCTTATGTTGCCTTGAACGGTGTACTAATCCTTTGAATCCGGTCCCAACAGGTATCATTCCCCCCAAAACCACGTTTTCTTTTAGGCCTTTCAACCAATCGATACGGCCCCGGAGAGCCGCTTTTGCTAAAACCCGAGCAGTTTCTTGAAAACTCGCTTCGGATATAAAACTTTGAGTATTCAAAGAAGCTCTCGTTATTCCCAACAAGACGGCTCGGTAAGAGATCGCCTCTTCCAAAGCACGCCCGGTCCGTTCCGCTCGCAACAATCCAACCAGCTCGCCCGGTAAAAAAACATTAGACATTCCATCTTCTGAAACCAAGACTTTTGATGTTATTTGACGTACAATAATTTCTATATGCCTATTATGGATCTGTACCCCTTGGGATCGATAAACCTTTTGGATCTTATTAACCAAAGAGATACGACTTTGCGCTATAGTTAGCTCAGCGCCAATCAGGAATCCCCACGGAAATCCAAGAAGTCCTGTTATACGCTCATTCCAAGTACCAATCCTCCTTTCCAGATTCATCGATATTGACTCAAGCGAACGAACTTCTAAGACTTGTTCCACCTTTGGAAGGCCTTGCGTTATATCACCCGACCTCGATTTTTCATATATAAATGTAACTACTGTATCTCCTTCATAAATGATTTCCCCATAATGGCCATGAACTGTTGCTCCTGGGGTGGCCAAATAGGGCTTTGCTGCTCTTATTACTACAGAGTCAACTTGAACAATTAGAACTTGACCCGCCTTTAAGTGTGGTCCATTTTTGGCTATACAGACATTTTCACAAATAAATTGTCCAAGACTTATTTTTGTGGGGGTCTCTTCACAAGAATTTTGATGAAGCCAATACCAATTCAATTTGAACGGATTCAAAATAATGCTACTTACTGGATCGGGATTATAAATATTCCTATTTTCGTCGA